CTCTTTCAAGGAGGCAGCGGGGATTCGACTTCCCCTGGGGGTAGGGTACTACGAAAGGAAGTTGATCATGGATTACCAATAAGCCTAAAATGGATTCTTCCTGGGTCGATGCCCGAGCGGTTAATGGGGACGGACTGTAAATTCGTTGGCAATATGTCTACGCTGGTTCAAATCCAGCTCGGCCCAATAATTCGCCAATCTACCATGAGATGGTATAACCCCTGTCCTTCAGAAATATCCAATACGGAGGAAAAAAAAGAATCCAATTCTCTGCTAGATCCCTTATTTCCCTGGGATTGTAGTTCAATTGGTCAGAGCACCGCCCTGTCAAGGCGGAAGCTTCGGGTTCGAGCCCCGTCAGTCCCGACGGATCCAATAAGTACATCAATGCATCTCTCCCCTTTCTGTGAAAGGGGGGACAGGGATCAGAATTTAATTTTCCAAGGGGGTTCTTTTTTCTTTCTTTTGTCGTTTCGCATTTATTATCAAAGAAATAGGGGATTTTCATTACTTCAACTAGTACCGATTGATAGGAGAAAGACATATGTCGATTAGTACAATTATTGGGAGCACTATAGTCAGTATTCCAAGAGATACTGAGTCGGCTTTTTCGATTGCTCCCGATCCAATCCATGTAATGGAATAGAGGACTATATCTTTCTCGGGCGCACATACACAAACGGAATTCATTTGTTGTACAATACAAAATGAATTTAACATAATTCCCCCGATAGAATACTTTTCCGGATTAAACAATCTACCCTTCTGGCTCCGGTTTTGTTTGTGTAACCTCAATTACTAATGTGAAGTTGAAAAATCCATTTCATTCAAATTGCACACCGAGCTTTTGATATATATGTCCCAGTACTAATAACCTACGGAGGGAGGGTAAAAGAAAGAGAAAGATCAATCAAGGATCTCACCCCTCTTAGCAAGGGAATGAATCATTTTTTTCTTTCTTATTTTTCTATTTTTTTTAGGGGGCCCATCGAAAAAAGAACAAATCTTAAACTAAAATAGTGAATTTGATGAAATATTCCATCTTTTATCCCAGGACTCATCTTTAGCACACTTCTTTGTCTTCCAAGAAAATTAGATCATTAAAAAAACGGAGTTTAGAACGCAACTCCTTTCTTTTTCCGCTTTGCTTCTATTGTTTGTTAGGGGTTTGTGACTAATGGAAACAGACGGGTAGTCAGATGATACTTCATCCGATGATTGTACAAGGAAGACGTAAGGTAGGTTATAGAAAAGAAAGAACAGAAAAGAATGATAAAAAAGGATTTTTTTGATTTGATTGGGCTAGGAATCCAATTTGGGATTCGGTATGGATAAAAGATCTTCCTATGTTATACTATTCAATTCTCGACGACGAATTGATTTGATAGCTCAGATATTGTTATTCATGATATTGATCCGATTCAAGATCATCGAGAGGTAATTCATTCATTGAATTTACAGGCGAAAGATTTATCATCTCTATGGGATTAAATCCCAAGTTATTGTAAAGTAAAAAAAACGATGAGATTATGGAAGTAAATATTCTTGCATTTATTGCTACTGCCCTGTTCATTCTAGTTCCTACTGCCTTTCTACTTATCATTTACGTAAAAACAGTCAGTCAAAATGATTAATTAATTTGAATCAAACTTGACTTCTGAGTTGTTATCAATGCAATGGTTGAAGAAAAAAAATGAAAAGGATTCCAATTTCGCGTCTTAAATGAAATGAGCGGACTATAATCGGCAGTATTCTATGAGATCCGATAGTATGGTAGAAAGAAAGATTCATCTATTTCTTTCTTACCATACTATCTATTAGTCTTATTGTAGTGTATAAAGTTATACAGTGTATAAAGTTGTACTTTCTAATAAAGATAGACGCTTAATATAGATCAATCTAGAATATTATCTTCATATATGTAGATATCAATTCCATATATGGAATTGACATACGACCCAATTCTATTTTTTTGATACATCTATTTGTTCCGATCAATATGAAATGATCGCCTTACTCTAATAGTTCTAATTTCTAGATTTCTTATTATTTACAATATGAATCTCGGGATCTATCGAAAGAATCGAATCAATGAAGGAAAAATGACATGGGCATATATTAATAAAATCAAGTAGTAATCTTTTTTTTTTTTTTTTCTTTTTAGCATTCCGAAGAAATAATTGATTGGGCCATTGACAGCAGTTCTATGGGCACTTCTTCGGATTTCAAAAAGGAATAAGTAGTACCTCTAGAGTCCACTTCTTCCCCATACTACGAGTGAAAGGGAAAATGTAAAGACTACCATTAAAGCAGCCCAAGCGAGACTTACTATATCCATGTGAATTATGTCCCCTATCTCTATGAAGGAATTATTCCATTATTGCTCACTAATAATAGTGGAATCAATGGCGCAGAGTCAAAAAGGGATTCTGACCGAACACTATTGATGAACCAATCCAATAAATCCACTTCTAATAAATTCCTATACGATTTCTAATCG